TTTAATATATTAGTACGTGATATTATTTATATAATATTTTCATATTTTAATTTATTTTACTTATTTTAATTTATTTTACCTAGTTACAATTAATTTATTCATATTTTAATATATTAGTACGTGATATTATTTATATAATATTTTCATATTTTAATTTATTTTACTTATTTTAATTTATTTTACCTAGTTACAATTAATTTATTCATATTTTAATATATTAGTACGTGATATTATTTATATAATATTTTCATATTTTAATTTATTTTACTTATTTTAATTTATTTTACCTAGTTACAATTAATTTATTCATATTTTAATATATTAGTACGTGATATTATTTATATAATATTTTCATATTTTAATTTATTTTACTTATTTTAATTTATTTTACCTAGTTACAATTAATTTATTCATATTTTAATATATTAGTACGTGATATTATTTATATAATATTTTCATATTTTAATTTATTTTACTTATTTTAATTTATTTTACCTAGTTACAATTAATTTATTCATATTTTAATATATTAGTACGTGATATTATTTATATAATATTTTCATATTTTAATTTATTTTACTTATTTTAATTTATTTTACCTAGTTACAATTAATTTATTCATATTTTAATATATTAGTACGTGATATTATTTATATAATATTTTCATATTTTAATTTATTTTACTTATTTTAATTTATTTTACCTAGTTACAATTAATTTATTCATATTTTAATATATTAGTACGTGATATTATTTATATAATATTTTCATATTTTAATTTATTTTACTTATTTTAATTTATTTTACCTAGTTACAATTAATTTATTCATATTTTAATATATTAGTACGTGATATTATTTATATAATATTTTCATATTTTAATTTATTTTACTTATTTTAATTTATTTTACCTAGTTACAATTAATTTATTCATATTTTAATATATTAGTACGTGATATTATTTATATAATATTTTCATATTTTAATTTATTTTAAAAACCCCGGACCTCCGGATTTTTTTAATTTATTTTTATAAGTAGGGGTATGTGGTTGGGTGGGGAAATTTGATTTTAATTAAAATTTTTTAAATTTATTTCCTTTTATTTCCCTTTTTCGAATTGGAGATGGCTTTCCTTTTATAATTTTCATGATTACATCATCCTGAGTATTTCAGTTTATAAGTAGTATTATTTAATAATAATATGTTCATATAGTTTAATGGTAAAACTTTGTACTGTTAATACAATAATATAGGTTCAATTCCTTTTATGAACGATATTATTATCTTTATTCTTAATGAATAAAATATTTTTCAACTCAACCCTCTGGGTGAAGCTGGGTGAACTTTATATCTTTTATTTAAAAAAGTTAAATAAATATTATTGAATAATATATTAAATATTTTAAGTAATGATTATAATAATTGAATTATTTTAATCCCTATCTTATTATTAATTAATTTAATCTCATTATTATTAACTAAAAATATTATGTTATGTATTTTTAATATGTTAAATATATATGTTTTAATTAGTTTATATTTATATTTTATAAATTTAAGTATTATTGGTTTATTATATATTATGATTTATGTTGGTGCTATCACTGTATTATTTGTATTTATTATAGCATTATTAAATATTGAATTTATAGAAAAATCAAATAATATCTTAATTAATAATTCTTTATTAATTTTAACTATTATTTTATCTTTATATTTTATTATTAATATCTTAATTTCTTCTGATATTTATAATAATTTATATGATAATATAAATATTTTAACTCTTAATGATAATTTTGATTTTCAAATTACTACTTTATATATTTTAAATAATATTGGATATATTTTATATAGTAAATATAGTATTATTATTATTATATTAGGTATATTATTATTATTTAGTATTATTAGTTGTATTTTAATTCTTCAGGTGGAGAATGAATCTGTTAATAAGAGAGATATTGAAATTATTAAAATACATTAATATGTTCTTATTTTTTGATATTATTGAATTAATTATTTTCTTAGTTATGATTTTATTCACTGTTGCATATTTAACAGTTTTAGAAAGAAAAACTATGGGATATATGCAAAGAAGAATAGGGCCAAATGTAGTGGGTTGATATGGTTTATTACAAGCTTTTGCTGATGCTGTTAAATTATTAATTAAAGAAATTGTTATTCCTAAATCAGCTAATAAAATTTTATTCTTTATTGGTCCTATTATTGTTTTATTAACTGCTTTATTAGTTTGATTATCTATTCCTTTTGGTCCATTATTTACTATGGGTTATTCTAATTATAGTATTTTATATATTTTAAGTATTGGTAGTGTTGGTGTATTTGGTGGTTTATTCGCTGGTTGAAGTTCTAATTCTAAATATTCTTTTATGAGTTCTATTAGATCTACTGCTCAATTAATTAGTTATGAATTAGTTTTAACTACTGTTTATATTTTAGTTATTATGTTTATTAATTCTTTAAATTTCTTCTTTACTGTTGATATTCAAACTAATGCTTGATTAACTTTACCTCTTTTACCTATTATGTTAATTTATTATATTAGTACAATTTCCGAAACTGGTAGACCTCCATTTGATCTTTTAGAAGCTGAAAGTGAATTAGTTGCTGGTCATATGACTGAATATAGTGCTGGACCTTTTGTTTATTTCTTTTTAGCTGAATATAGTAATTTAATTTTTATGAGTAGTACTACTATCTTATTATTCTTTGGTGGATATGACTATCCTTTCTTCTTTAGTGATCTTATTTTTAATCTTTTACCTAATAATTTATTAATAACTGTGAGTGGTATTCTTTATACTTTATCTATTATGTTTAAATTATGTATTAGTATGTTTATTTTTATTTGAGTTAGAGCTTCTTTCCCTAGATTTACTTATGATAATTTAATTAATCTTTGTTGAGTTATTTTCTTACCTATTTTATTTGGTTATATTCTATTTGTTCCTTCAATTTTATATTTCCTAAATTCATTCTTAATTATTTAATCAACCTCTCTATGGTCTAAAATTCCCCCCCCCTCATTATAAATATAAGTAGTATATTATTATATAATATAATTTATTAATAGTTTAAGTATCATTATTATAATTAATTAATTCTATGAAATTTTTATATAAACATGGAAATCATTTAGTTGAACCTTCTTTATGACCTATTATTACTTCATTTAGTATTTTTGGTTTATTATTTAATTTAGCTTTAAGTAGTCATGGATATATTGGTAATCCAATTCATGTTATTTTAAGTGTTATTACTTTATTTTTAAGTGTTGTTTTATGAACTAGAGATGTTGTTATTGAAGGTACTTATTTAGGACAACATACTTTAAAAGTTCGTAAAGGTTTAATCTTAGGTTATATCTTATTTTTAATTTCTGAAGTTATGTTCTTTGTTGGTATTTTCTGAGCTTATATTCATTCTTCTATGGGTCCTACTGTTGAAATTGGTAGTATGTGACCTCCTATAGATATTGCTTCTATTGGACCTCTTGAATTACCTTTATTTAATACTATTATTTTATTAAGTAGTGGTGCTACTATTACATATAGTCATCATAGTTTATTAGCTAATAATTATTCTGGAGCTGTTAATGGTTTATTAATTACTGTTTTATTAGCCGTTTTATTCTTAATCTGTCAATTTATTGAATATAAATATGCAACATTTACAATTAGTGATGGTGTATATGGTTCATGCTTCTTTCTTGGAACCGGTTGACATGGAATGCACGTAATTATTGGTACTTTATTCTTAACTGCTTGTTTATTACGTATGGTTAATTATCATTTTACTTCTACTCATCATGTAGGTTATGAATGTACTATTTTCTTATGACATGTAGTTGATGTTGTTTGATTAGTTTTATATGTTTTATTCTATTTCTGAGGATCATAATTAAATTATCTTTATAAATATAATAATTTCTTTTCTCTCCCCTCTTTATATATAATATATAAGTAATATATATATACGAGTATAAGTTAATTGGTAAACTATGGAGTTTCCACCTCTAATTTGTCTGTTCAAGTCAGACTACTCGTAATGAATAATAATCTCAAAATATTATGAGATATTTAAAAATTAAATCAATGTTATTAAGTAATTTAATATTATTATGTGATGTACCTACACCTTGAGGTATGTATTTTCAAGATAGTGCTTCACCTGTAGCTGAAGGTATTTCTGAGTTACATGATGTAATTATGTATTATATGGTTATTATTTTAAGTTTAGTTACTTATTTATTAATTAGTGTTATTAGTATTTATAAAAATAATGTTATTTCATATAAATATATGTTACATGGTACTGTTTTAGAAGTTATTTGAACTATTTTCCCTGCTGTTATTTTAGTTTTTATTGCTATTCCTTCATTCGTTTTATTATATTTAAGTGATGATGTTATTAATCCTGCTATGACTGTTAAAGCTATTGGATATCAATGATATTGAGTTTATGAATATAGTGATTTTATTAATAGTATTGGTGATACTATTCAATTAGAATCTTATGTTGTTCCTGATGATATGTTAGAAGTTGGTCAATTAAGATTATTAGATGTTGATAATAATTTAGTTGTTCCTACTGATACTCATATTAGATTTATCGTTACTTCTGGGGATACTATTCATAATTTTACTGTTCCTTCTTTAGGTATTAAAGTTGATGCTAATCCTGGTAGATTAAATCAAATTAGTAGTATTATTCAAAGAGAAGGTGTATTCTATGGACAATGTTCTGAATTATGTGGTACGGCTCATCATAAAATGCCTATTGTTGTTGAAGCAGTTAATATTAATAAATTCTTAGAATTCTTAAAAGATCAAGGTTAATTCAACCCTCAGGGTCTTTATTTATTTCCCCCCCCCCTTTAATTTATAAATTAATATCAAATTTTATATATATAATTATATAAGTAGTATAATTATAAAAAACAGATTTAAAATTTTAAAATTTATTATGTTAAGTACATTTTTAAATTCTATATTAATATTATGATTAATTGGATTATTTATTGTAGGTATTAATAAAAAATATATAATAAGTGGTAAAGAATATGTACCAATATTTAATATATCATTAATACAAAATAATAATTTATATAATAAATTAAAAGTATGATCATTATATATATCTATAATAACATTAATATTATTTATATATATATATAGTAATATATCATATAATAATATATATATATCAGAAATTGATAAAATTTTAGATATACCTATTGGTATTGATAGTATTTCATTATATTTTATATTATTATTATTAATATTATATCCTATATTAATTTTAAGTAGTTGGTATAATAATTTTAATACACCTTATTTATATTATATATTAGTATTAATAATACCTATATTATTATTATTAAATTTTTTATGTATTGATTTATATTATTTTTATATATTCTTTGAAGCTACTTTAATTCCTTTATATATTTTAATAACTATATATGGTTCAAATAATAGAAAACAAGCTGCATATTATATTTTAATGTATACATTATTAGGTAGTTTATGTATGTTAATTTCATTATGTTGAACTAATGCTATAATTGATGATAGTACATTCTTTTTAATATATAAATATATACCTAGTTTAGATATTCAATTTATTTTATGAATTTTATTATTTATTGCTATTATGGTTAAATCACCTATTTTACCATTACATACTTGATTACCTTTAGTTCATAGTGAATCTCCTTTAGCTGGTAGTATTTTATTAGCTGGTATTGTTTTAAAATTAACTGTTTATTTAATTATTCGTTGAATTTTACCTTTCTTACCTGAAATTTCTCTTTTATTTACTCCTTTTGTTTTTACTATTTGTTTATTAACTATTATTTTAATTAGTTTTATTACTATGATTCAAAATGATTTAAAAGTTATTGTTGCTTATAGTTCAGTTAGCCATATGTCTGTTTGTATCTTAGGTATTTTCTCTAATTCTTTAGCTGGTATTGAAGGTTCTTATTTATTAGGTTTAGCTCATGGTTTAGTTTCTCCTGCTTTATTTATTGCCGTTGGTGGTATCTTATATGATAGATTCCATACTAGAATTATTTATTATTATAATGGTTTATTATCTATTATGCCTTATTTCTCTTTCTATCTTATTATTATTTCTTTTGCAAATATTGGTACTCCTTTATCTTTAAATTTTATTGGTGAATTCTTAAGTTTATTTGGTGCTTTTAATAATAATTTTATTCTTGGTATTATTTGTATTTCTAGTATTTTCCTTTCTGCTACTTATCAAATGAAAATTACTAATAAAATAACTGGTGGTATTAATTCTTATATTTTTACTAATAATGATATTACTAAAGTTGAATCTATCTCTCTTAATGTTCTTATTATTATTACTTTAATTCTTGGTATTTTCCCTAGTTATATTACTCAACATCTTGATCTATTATTTAATTCTTATGTTATTTATCATATTGGATAATCTCTTCTTCTTTCCCCCTCATTATATATATATTTTTTATTAAATCTTTATATTATTATAAGTAATATAAAAGCCTTTAACTTAATGGTAGAGTGATAACTTGATAAGTTATTTGCAATAGTTCGATTCTATTAAGGCTTAATTAATTTAAACACTTATATAATATAAATTTATCATAATAAATTGAAAAAAAAATTGAAATAAATATATTTATATTTAAAAATATAAAAATTTAAAATTTTAATTGGATTAATTTTAATAATAATTTCATTATTTACATTATTATATGTAAGAAAAAATATTATAGTTATATATATATTAATTGAATTAATATTATTAGGAATTAGTATATTAATTATACATTATGGTATATTATATAATAATATTGATAGTTTAGTTATGGTTATTGTATTATTAATTATAGCTGGAGCTGAATCAACTATAGGTTTAACTTTATTAGTTTGATATTTTAGACAAATGGGTAGTGTTGAATTTAATACTTATAATATATCATAATTTATATGTTTTTATGTATTCTTTTTTTACCTATTTATGGTACTTTAATTTCTGGTTTATTAGGTAAATATACTGGTTATATGGTTTCTAAAATTATTAGTACATTATGTATTAGTTTATCTGCATTATTATCATATTATTATTATTATCAAATTATGATTTTAAATAAAGTTTATACTCTTAATTTATTTAATTGATTTAATATTGATTATATTAATGTTGATTGATCTTTTATTTTAGATACTACTAGTATTAGTTTATTAGTTCCTGTTTGTACTATTTCTGCTTTAGTTCATTTATATGCTATTAGTTATATGAGTCATGATCCTTTCCAATCTAGATTCTTTAGTACTTTATCTTTATTTACTGCTTTTATGATTATTCTTGTTTTAGGTAATAATTATTTAGTGTTATTTGTTGGTTGAGAAATGATTGGTGTTGCTTCTTATCTTTTAATTAGTTTTTGACATACTAGAGTTAATGCTGTTAAAAGTGGTTTAAATGCTCTTTTAGTTAATAAAGTTGGTGATACTACTTTAACTATTGCTTTATTTATTCTTTTAAGTACTTTTGGTTCTTTAAATTTTAGTACTATCTTTAGTACTATTTCTTATATTAATATTGATATTTTAAATTTATGTATGATCTTTTTACTTATTGGTACTGCTGCTAAAAGTGCTCAATTTGGTTTACATACTTGATTACTTAATTCTATGGAAGGTAAAATAAAAGGGCCTTCATTAACAATACAAATTAGAAAGAACTTTATACATTTAAACAATTTCTAAGTTATTTATTAACTGTAGAGACTATAAGTATTGATATATTATTATATATAAAAAATAGTCCATTAAAATGATTATTATTATAAAAAAAATTTTTTTTTATATTTATAATAATTTCTTTGCCCACTCCAGTTTCTTCATTATTACATGCTGCATGTTTAGTTTGTGCTGGTATTTATTTATTATTACGTAGTTCTCCTATATTAGATTGTACTCCTTTAGTTCAATTAATTATTTTATGATTAGGTGGTATAACAACTTTATTAGCTGGTATTATTGCTATTGTATCTAATGATATGAAAAAAATAATTGCTTTATCAACAATGTCACAATTAGGTATGATGGTTGTAGCTATAGGTTTAGGTAATTATAATGCATCTATTTATCATTTATTCTGTCATGCTATGTTTAAAGCATTATTATTTATGTCTGCTGGATCTATTATACATAGTATAATAACTGAAAGTCAAGATATACGTACATTTGGAGGATATGTTCATTATTTACCTATAACATATATTTGTATATTTATTGCATCATTTTCACTTATGGCTATACCAGGTTTAAGTGGTTATTATTCTAAAGATATTATTATTGAAGCAACATATACAACATATACAATATCTGGTTATATAATGTATTGATTTACTTTAATAAGTGCAACATTAACAACTTTATATAGTATAAGATTAATATATTTAATATTCTTTATAACTCCTAATAATAATAAATATAGTTATACACATATACATGAATCATCTTGAATTATGTTAATACCTATGATTATATTAGCTTTTTTAAGTATATTTATTGGTTATTTAACTCAAGATTTATATCTTGGTTTTGGTTCACCTATATTAAATTCATATCATATATTTAATATTGAATTTACTTTACCTATGATTTATAAAATATTACCTCTTATTTTAACTTTATCTTCAATCCTCTTGATCTTTATATTATATGAATTTTTATATAAATTTATATTAATATATAATAATAATTTATTACGTGATTTATATATATTTATTAATACTAAATATATGTTTGATCAAATAATTAATAATATTTTATTAGATAATTCATTATTTTATGCTAAATCTATTGATTTTGATATTGAATTAGGTGTATTTAGAAATAATGGTCCTATTTTATTTACTAATTTATTAAATTCTATGTATTTAAATTCAAAATTATTATATAATAATTTTACTATTTTACCTTTATCTATTACTTTAATTATACCTGTTATATTATTTATATTTGTATTATACTTTAATTTTAATATCTTTATTGATATATTATGTATATTATCTTTAATTATTGTTTCTTCTTTTATCCCCCTATTCATAAATTAATTTCAACTCGACCTTCTGGGTGGATATTTTATACTTTATAAGTAAGATAATATATGGGATTATAATTTAATTGGTAAAATACTAATTTTGCATATTAGCTATAGCAGTTCAATTCTGCTTAATTCCATTTATTTTTAAGGTAGTTGTAGTTTAATAGGTAAAACGAATCTTTGTGGCAGATTATATTAGAGTTCAAGTCTCTACTATTACCCTTTCGGTAAAGTCTTTATTATTAAAGGGGTTAATAGCTTAATCGGTAAAGTATTTGTTTGTCATACAAATGGATGCACGTTCAAATCGTGTTTAACTCGTTTATCCTATTATTTGGATATATAACCATAGGCAAGGTAGACTATTTGCTAAATAGTTAGATATTTTCTTTAAGAGTTCGAATCTCTTTATATCCGTTTAATTTATTCTTTCATTAATTATTAATTAATAATTATTTTATATCTCTTTTTTACAACCCGACTCGCTGGGTAAAGCTGAGTTTTATTTTATTTTTCATAAATATTTATATATTTATTTTTATTCTCTCTTTATGACAGTTTTTTCTGCTAGAAAACAAGATCCTATATTAGGATTAGCTAATAGCTATTTAATTGATAGCCCTGAACCTAGTAATATATCTTATTGATGAAATTTAGGTAGTTTATTAGGTCTTTGTTTAGTTTTACAAATCGTTACTGGTATTTTCTTAGTTATGCATTATACTTCACATATTACTATGGCTTTTAGTGCTGTAGATCATATTATGCGTGATGTTAATTATGGTTGAGCTTTACGTTATGCTCATGCTAATGGTGCTAGTTTCTTCTTCTTTTTTGTTTATTTACATATGGGTAAAAATATTTATTATGGTTCATATAAATATCCTAGAATTGGTTTATGAACAGTTGGTGTTATAATATTCTTAATTATGATTATTACTGCATTTATGGGTTACAACAACAATAGCCCAAAATCATATAATAAAAATAATATTAAGCATTTAAATTTTAAAAATAAAAATTTATTAAATCCAAGATTTACACATCTTAAAAATCAAAGATATTATTCTACTACTAAAGATATTATTATAAATAATGATTATGTAAAAATTAAAAATAATGATAAAATCATTAAGGAATTAAATATTCCTATTTTAATTCATTGAGATGATTTACATTTACAAGAAAACAGACATAAAATATTACATTATACTAAAGATATAGCAGGAGTTTATATAATAATAAATAAAATAACTTTAAATTATTATATTGGTGCTGCTATAACTAATAGGTTATATAAAAGATTAAATCAACATATTATTTATTTTTCAGGTAATAAATCATTAAAACATTCCATTAAAAAATATGGATTAAATAATTTTATATATGGTTTATTATATGAAAATAAAATACCTATGGATTCAGTTAACAATAAAGAATTATTATTAGAAGAATCTAATTTTATTAAAAAATATAATCCTTCTTATAATTTAGTTTTAGAATCAACTAGTAATTTTGGTTATAAACACACTGAATTAACTAAAATGGCTATGAGAGAGAGTTTTACTGATATTCGTAGAAAGAATTTAGCTGAATTAACACGTAATAGAGTATGATCTGAAGAAAGTAAAAATAAAATCAGAGAGAGTAATAATAATAGACCTGATAATTGATTATCAGATAACGGAAGAGCTAAATTAGGTTTACATAATAAAGCAATAATTCAATTATTTGATAATAATAATAATTATGTTTGTGAATTTAATGGTATTGAATGTTCTTCTATTTTTTTGAATTGTAGTAACAAAACAATTCAAAGATCTTTAAATAAAGGTCATATTTTTATTCCTAATGAATTTATACAATATTTACATAATAATATAATAATATATGATATTGATTGATTTAAAGATAGTAAATTAAAAGCTGGATTAAAAGATAGTAAAAATAAAACTTTATTTTATATAAAAAATTTAAATAGTAAAATATAATATAATTTATTATATGATAATCTAGTTTATAATATGTATATATATTTATATTTATATAAATATGAAAAATATATATTAAGAACAATAAATAACTTTAATTAGAAATATTGTTTTAAGTAAACTTAATATCTTGACAGAGATATTATAAAGTCTTATATAAGACTTTAAGGTGATACAAATGAAAACGATTAAAATATAATATAATTATACAAGATCGTCGGTAGAATTAACTATCGCGACAGACTGGGTCATTTGTGGGTGTCTGAAATGATGCTTAATGCACAGTCGAAATTGTATTGTTGTGTTTATGGGCAAATGAGTCATTGAGGTGTTACAGTTATTACTAATTTAGTTACAGCTTTACCTATTGTTGGACAACCTTTAGTTAATTTAATTTGAGGTGGACCTGCTGTTGGTAATCCCACTATTCAACGTTTCTTTAGTTTACATTATCTGTTGCCTTTTATTTTAGCAGCCCTTGTATGTATTCATTTAATTTATTTACATACAAATGGTAGTGGTAATCCTTTAGGTATTTTAAATTTAGTTGATAGAATTCCTTTTAGTCCTTATTTTATATTTAAAGATTTAGTAACTATTTTAATATTTATGTTAGTATTTAGTATAGTTATATTCTATTATCCTAATGCATTTGGTGATTCTGAAAATTATATTGAAGGTAACCCTATGGTTACTCCACCAGCGATTGTACCTGAATGATATTTATTACCATTTTATGCTATTTTAAGATCTATTCCTAATAAATTATTAGGAGTTATAGCTATGTTAGCTGCTATATTAATCTTATTAGCATTACCTCTTGTAGATAGAAGTATAATTAGAGGTTTAGCATTTAAACCATTAACAAAATTTGTATTCTGATTATTTATTTGTAATTTTATCTTATTAGGTCAAATTGGTACTCAACATATTGAAGCTCCTTATATTTTATTAGGTCAAATAGCTACAATATTCTATTTTAGTTATTTTATTGTTATTGTTCCTTTATTAAGTTACATTGATAATACTTTATATTATATAACTGCAAATCAATTCTTTATTAATAAAAAATAATTAAATTATTATTTCTCCCCCCCCCTTCATTATTCTGAATAAAAAAAATTTTTTTTTAATGTTAACATTATCAATATTAATAATTATATTATGTTTCGCATTAACTTTTAAAAGTAAATTTAATTATATTGATATAGTATATATATTAAGTATTATAGGTATATTTATAACATTAGTATTATTATTTAAAGATATAATAATAATATGAGATGATTATATACATACAATAATATTTATATTTTATAATACTATAATTATTACACCATTATTACATACAGTATCAATTATATTATTAAGTATAGTATTAATATATTTAATTTTTAATTATAATATAAAAGATTGATATTATAGTATAACAAGTTTTACATTACCAATAACTGTATTATTTAATAGTTTAGCTATGTTATTATTAATACATAGTGTTAATTTAATAATATTATTTATAGCTATTGAATTACAAAGTTATACATTATATATATTAACACGTAGTAATCAAACAAATAATAAAAATTCAAATAAATCTAAATTAAATATAGGAACTAAAGATAGTATATTATATTATATATTAGGAACTATAGGTAGTATATTAATATTATTAGGTATAGTATTATTATATGGTATAACTAATTCATTAAATATAATAGAAATAGGTAGAATATTAAATATATCAAATATTGAATATGGTATACAAATTGATTTAAGTATATTATTAATTATATTAGGATTTTTATTTAAATTAGGTATAGCACCTATACATAAATGATTAATTGATATTTATATTAATACTCATATTTTAATTACTATGTATATTAGTTTAGTAACAAAAATTAGTATAATTATAGTAATAATTAATTTATATTATAGTATATGTATAAAATTACCAAATTTTGAACATTTTATCTTCTATATTAATATTTTATTATTATTAACTATTATTGTTGGTACAACTGGTGGTTTAATTGTTGTTAATTTAAAAACTATAATTGCCTATAGTGGTTTAACTAATACTGGTTATATATTATATAGTATTATTAATAGTAAATCAATTGATACTTTAGGTAATACTATTGAATTTATATTACAATATAGTATATTACATATAGCATGATTTATATTAATTATTGCTGTATTATTATATTATAATAATAATATATATATATATAATAATAATAATAATAAAAATAAAATTATACCATTAAAATCTAATATTAATTATAATAATAGTATATTAAGTATTAATATTAATCAATTTAGTAGTTTAATTAGTTATAATAAAACTTTAACTATTTTATATATTTTATTATTAACTAATTTAATGGGTATTCCACCATTTATTGGTTTTATTACTAAATATAATATTATAACTAATATTTTACCTAATAGTTTTACAATATCAATTATTATAATAATTATTAGTTTAATATCAGCTTATTATTATATTATTCATATTTTATATATATTAAGTATTAATAATAATATTTCAAATGAATTTATAAATTCATTTACTTTAGGATATAAAAATCGTAAATTTAATAAAAATTTATTTAATAAATCTCAATTAACTATTAGTATATTAGCAAGTAATTTAATTATTTTATTATTAGTATTACCTTTATTAATTAATAATAATGAATTAAATTCTTGATTTATGGGTATTAGTGCTTATATGCATTTTATTTAATTTAATCTTTTCTCATGTTTTTCAATTCTTATATTTTATCTGATGATTTTAATTATCTTAATGAATTTATTAAATCTTTTTCTTTTAATTTAAGTTCAAATAATAATTTAATTATTTATACTGCAGTTATTTTTGTTTTAGCTAGTATTTTATTAATTGTTAATATTATTTTTTCTGTTTATGATAATACTTCTGATAAATCTGGTAGTTTTGAATGTGGTTTAACTAGTTTTAGTCAAACTAGAGTATCTTATGCTATAACTTTTATTATTATAGCTATTTTATTCTTACCTTTTGATCTTGAAATTTCTACTATTTTACCTTATTCTCTTACTTTATTTAACCTTAAAAGTTTTGGTTTAATTATTCTTATTATTTTTATTTCATTACTTACTGTTGGTTTTATTGTTGAATTTAAAACTAAATCTATTAATATTCCTAAAAATCATAATAATAAACCTTTATATTATAATAATAATAATTAATATTTTATTCTCCCCCCCCCATTCATATGTTAATATGAAATTTTAAATTTATTAATTATAAGTAGATAATTATACTTAGATAGTTTAATTGGTTAAAACAACTGTCTCATATATAGTTAATATAGGTTCAATCCCTATTCTAAGTACCTATAATGGTATAAATAAAGAATATATATTCTTATATATATGAAAATAAATTAAAATATAAAATGAAACAAATTAATAAAGGAAATAAAATAGCTCAGAGGGCTTCATTAAAAAAGTCTTTATTATTACAATTAATATATAATAATAATAAAAAATATATAAAAAATCTAAATATATTATATAATAAATTATATAGTAATATATATCAATTATTAAATAGTAATAAAGCTATAAAAATTAATTCAAATAATGATTATAATAATATAATATATAATTATAATAATAATAATTTATGAAATAATATTAGAATTAATTATTTAATAAGAAGTATAATATATAGATTATTATATAATAAAATAATTATATTAAATAAAAATAATATATCATCAAAAATATATTTAACTAAATTATTAATAAGTAATATAATAATAAAACATACAAAAGATAAAATAAATATTATATTTTTTATATATTTACCTAAAAATCTCTCTAGCCCAAATAAATCAAATTATAAATTAATATCACGTATTTTAAATAATTTAAACAATTTAAATAATAAAAATATATTAAATAATATTAATAAAAAATTAATTATACAACCTATATATTTAAAATATGATTATTTTAATAGTGATATATTAAGTCAATCAATTAATAAAAATATTATTAAAACTAAATCAATACGTAGTAGTTATATTAAAAATTTAAATTTAACTTTACCTATTTATAAAACTAGAAATATTATTATGAATAATATAATATTATTTAATTATATTAATTCTATTTATAGTTATAATACATTATTTAATATATTAAATATTAATAAATCATTAAATATTAAGAATTATAATTATTATAATTTATTTATTAATAAAAGTATTACAGGTATACAATGAGAATTTATAGGTAAAAGATTAATTGAATCTAAACGTTCTATTAAAAATAATTTTACTATTGGTACATTTAAATATTTAACTAATAATAAAATTACTAAATTTAATACTTTACATTTAAATAATACTAAACCTAATCTACAATTATCTAGAAATAATAATTCATATATTGGACCTACTGGTAAATATAATATTAATGTATCTATTAGTCATATTTAATTATATTTCCCCCCCCCTTAATTTTTATTATATACTACTATAAGTAGATTATTAAAATATAAAGAGAGAAAGAATATATAAGCTGAAATAAATAAAAATAAAAATATAAAAATAAGTTAATAAAAATTTTAAATTTTTATATATAAATAAACCTTCTTAAATTTTTATAATGAATAATATTGCAAAATTTAATTATAATTGAAGTCAAAGATGATTATTTTCAACTAACCATAAAGATATTGGTATATTATATTTAATTATCGCTATCTTTTCAGCTTTAGTTGGTACAAGTTTAAGTATTTTAATTAGATTAGAATTAGCTAATCCTGCTCCAAATATTATGTTTGATTCAGGACAAATTTTTAATGTAGTTATTAGTGCACACGCGATCTTTATGATTTTCTTTTTTGTTATGCCATTAAGTATGGGATTTTTCGCAAATTATTTTGTTCCATTAATGATTGGTGCTGTTGATACTTCTTTACCAAGAGTTAATAATATTGCTGCTATTTTATTAATACCATCTATATTATTAGCTGTATTATCAACATTAATTGAAAGTGGACCAGGTACTGGATGAACTGTATATCCACCATTATCTAGTTTATTATCACATAGTGGAGTATCAGTTGATTTAGTTATATTCTCATTACATATTAGTGGTGTTTCATCATTAGCTGGTGCTATAAATTTAATGGTAACAATTATAAATATGAGAGCCAATGGATTAACATTTACACAATTACCGTTATTTGTTTGATCTATTTTTATTACAGCTATTTTATTATTATTATCATTACCTGTACTAGCTGCTGGATTAACTATGTTAATTACTGATCGTAATTTTAATACATCATTCTTTGATCCAGCTGGAGGAGGTGATGTATTATTATATCAACATCTTTTCTGATTCTTTGGTCATCCTGAAGTTTATATTTTAATTATTCCTGGATTTGGTATAGTTTCTGAAATTATTAGTAGATATGCCAATAAACCAATATTTGGTTCAATTGGTATGATATATGCAATGGGTTCAATTGGTTTCTTAGGATTCTGTGTTTGAAGTCATCATATGTATATTGTAGGATTAGATGTAGATACTAGATCTTATTTTACAGCTGCTACATTAATTATTGCTATTCCTACGGGAGTTAAAATATTTAGTTGAATGGCAACATTATTTGGAGGTTCATTTAGATTAACTGTACCTTTCTTATATACTTTAGGTTTCTTAGCCTTATTTACTATAGGAGGTGTAACAGGTGTAGCGTTAGCAAATGCTTCATTAGATATAGCATTTCATGATACATATTATGTTGTAGGGCATTTTCATTATGTATTATCTTTAGGTGCTGTATTTTCAATGATTGCAGGTTATTATTATTGAAGTCCTAAATTTTTAGGATTAAATTATAATGAATATTTAGCTCAAATACAATTCTGAACATTATTTATTGGAGCTAATGTTACATTCTTACCACAACATTTTCTTGGTACCTTTGCCAAGATTAATATCATTTTTAATAAAAAAGACAACCCAGTTCCACCTAGCTCAACCCAGAGGGTCGGGTGGAGTCAAGTCGGGTTGTTTATTAATTAAAGATAAATTCTTTTTAGAGACTAAAAATGATAAAAATATATATATGATTATTATTTCAGATTTATATTTGAAATTTTATTTTAATATTTTAATAAATAGTCCTTACAATTTTGTAAGAAATTGTATTATTATAAAGACTTATTATATAACCCTAATATTATAAAGAATATATTTAGAAGAGAATATTCTACTGATTCTAATATTAATGACAATATTATTGATGATGAGGATATAATATTAATTGATTCAATAGATGAATTTATAGAGAAATTTTATTTAAATAAATTATTTTCAAATTGTATTGAAATATTTCAAAATATGTTAGAAAATAGCAAATGAGACAATAAAAAATATGCTCTAAATAATAAACCTTATAAAGGTTATATAATAAGTTATAATAAAAAACTCAGTTAAATGGTCAACCTAGACGTATAAGCAGTTATCCTGATGCATTTTATGGATGAAATTTAATAAGTAGTATAGGTTCATTAATATCTGCTGTATCTGTATTATTATTAGCATATATAATATATGATCAATTAGTATATGGATATAAAAGAACATTAAATGCAATACCTGTATATGTTCCAGATTTTATAGAATCAAATGAAAACTTTATTAATAATGAACATAGAACATCATTAGAATGAATTACTTCATCACCAGCCCCATTACATACATTTAATACAACACCAATATGTTAATACATATAAAAATAAATTAAATATATAAAAAGATAAGATTATATATATAATATATAATAAATATGACTAATATGAAATTTTATTAAAAATAAAAATATAATAATAAATATTATGCCACAACTTGAACCATTTTACTTTGTACATTTATTAGTATGAGGATTTATTAATTTATTAATAATAATATATTTAAATACAAAATATATATTACCAAGAATATTATATATATATTTAAGTCGTATATTAATATCAAAATTATAATCCACAGGTCATAAATATAAAAATAAATAAAATTATTCAATATTAAAAATAAATATGTTTAATAAAAAGAAAATAAATATAATTAAATTAATTAATAAATTTACCCAGCGGGTCGATAAAATTATAAAATAAAAATATAAAATGTATATAAATTCACCATTAGAACAATTTGAAATACATAATTTAATAGATATAGATTCACCTTTATTTGATTTATCATATTTAAGTATATCTAATTATGTTTTATATAATGCTATAGTATTATTATTAATAATAATAGTACATTTTTATAGTGTATCAAACTATAGTATAATACCAACAAAATGAACAATAACAATAGAAGGTATATATAGTACAGTATCTAATATGGTAATTAATCAAATAGGAGAAAGAGGACAACAATATATTCCATTTATTTATAGTTTATTTACATTTATTTTATTTACTAATTGATTAGGTTTAGTTCCTTATAGTTATGCTTCAACAGCACAATTAGTATTTACTATAGGTTTAAGTTTTACTATATGATTAGGTATAACAATATTAGGTTTAATTAAAAAAGGATGAAAATTCTTTGATTTATTTGTTCCATCTGGATGTGGTTTAGCCTTAGTTCCTTTATTAGTTATTATTGAAACTGTATCATATATTGCTAGAGCTATAAGTTTAGGTTTAAGATTAGGTGCTAATATTTTATCAGGTCATATTTTAATTGCTATTTTAACAGGATTAACTTTTGATTTTATAAAATCATCTGTATTATTTGCCATAATTGGTATTATACCTTTAACAATTATATTAGCTATTATAGGTTTAGAATGTGCTATATCAGCTATTCAAGCTTATGTATTTAGTATATTAACTTGTTCTTATATTAAAGATGCATTATATGGTCATTAATCAACCCAACCCTCAGAGTCAATTTCCCCCCCTCAATCAAAATATATTTTATATATTATTACTTAATATATAAGTAATAGAATATATATTATATATAAAATAATAAAAAGAATAAACTTATAATAAGATAAAAAATAAATATGCAATTAGTATTATTAGGTAAATATTTAGGTGCTGGTTTAGCTGCTATAGCTTTATCAGGTCCAGGTATTGGAATTGCAATAGTGTTTGCTGCTTTAATTAGTGGTATTGCTCGTAACCCATCAGTTAGAGCTACATTATTTACATATGCAATCTTAGGATTTGCATTAACAGAAGCAATTGCTTTATTCGCTTTAATGATTAGTTTTATGTTAATATATGCTGTTTAATTAAACACTATATTAAAAATAAAATATATATTTTCCCCTTACTATAATAATCCAGAGGCCATAAATATAAGTAATATATATGACCTTATAGTCAAATGGTTACGACATGAAGTCTTCATCTTTAGAGTGTTGGTTCGAATCCGACTAAGGTTAAATAAGCAATATAGTGTAATGTTAACACATAAGAGTCATGGTCTTATAATGTATGTTCGAATCATGCTATTGCAAAAAGAGTTATAGCTTAATAGGTAAAGCATATTATTCATAATAATACAGATTAGAGTTCAAGTCTCTATAACTCTAAGAATAAAAAAAAATCAATCTGGTGAAATATGGTAAACACGACTTATTTAAAATAAGTTGCTTAAAAGCTTAAAGGTTCAAGTCCTTTGATTGATATAAATAAATTGTAGACTAATAGGCAAGTCACCTGTATTTGGAGCAGGTATATGTAAGTTCGAATCTTACCAATTTAATAAAATAATGGGTATATAGTTCAATGGTTAGAACGACTGTCTTTTAATCAGTATATGTGAGTTCAAATCTCATTGTACCTATAAAAAAAATCAGATATGTTAGAATCGAACTAACTAAATCTATGTCCCAAACATAGCACCTAACCATTCGGTTTATATCTGATAAATAAAAGATTCTAGCTTAATTGGTAAAGCACTTATTTTACACATAAGTGAGTATGGGTTCAAATCCCATGAATCTTATAAAAAATAATGAATAGAGTGAGACTCGAACTCACAAAGGTTAAACCACTAAGTTTACAGCTTAGCTCGATTTACCAATAATCGAAATCCATCCAAATAATATATTAAAATCCGACTCCACTCAGCTCAGAGGGTTGGTCAAAATATATATAGATATTGATAGGAGTTGAACCTATGTAGTAATGATTTGCAATCAAACTAGATAACCACTATCTCAATACCAAAATAAATGTCCTTAAAAGGAATTGAACCTATACTACTAAATCTTCAATTTAACGCTCTAACCATTTAAGCTATAAGGACATATAATATATAATGAAGGGGGGGGGTAAAAATGAATATATAAATAAATATAATAATAACAGCCCACTGCAGATTCATCTACAGTAACTATATTTCAACTTCTTAGCTGTCATAATTTGTACTTAATAAATTAAGAATAAAAAGATAATCAAAAATGAGATTTTCCGAATCAAGATATAAATAATAAACGTTAGTTACTAATTAATTCAGCCAAATGATGAGTGATTAGTACGAATAGGAGTATTCTTCATAGTATCCTAACTATAATACTATTACTGACAATTCCAATTTCATATAGATATTACAATCTATAATTCAAATAAATAAGATATAAGGAATATATCTATATATAATATAATTTAAGTTATTAATGAAATTTTACAATTTAATTAAACTTTATATATATTATTGTATTACGTTTAAAGCCCATAATATAAAGGTCATAATACTTGTCTTAATCTATAATAAGATAGATTATATCTATCAAATACAATTAAAAATAAATTGTAGTAGATTACGCTCATTAACGAATTAAATCAAATATTTCACAACATGAGCTAAAGACAGCTATGTAACACTTGTATAGAAAAATAAAAACTATATTCAAAATATGGTAAGATTAGCGTGTATTATCGAATTAAACAACATAATCCACTGTTATTAGCCTAAACCGCCTAATGTCTTGAGTTTCTAAAATATTAATATATACTTCCCTGGTGGTATACTATACTAGTAAGTTAATATTAAAATAAAAAATAAAAAATAAATATAATAATATTAGTATACATAGTTAACATCTTAGGTTTAATAGGTTGACTACTCCTACTTAATTATCCTAGATTACACTTCTCAATGTCAATAAATTAATTGTTTATTATTTTCATATATTAATATTCTACTATATATTATCAAATTTAACCTTTACTTATAGTATTATATAAACATAATTTAATTTATTCTAGTATATATATTATATACCATCTACAAGTCCTTTCTACCATTTATAGTGTATTACTCGCCCTATTGGTATAACCGCTAATGCTGGCACCAAATTTGTTAAGGACTAATATTTATAAAAAATCATAATTTAATTATAAACTTAAATTTTATATTAAATTTTATTATATAATAAAAAATATATTTAATATTTTCAATTTATTTAATATATATATAACCCAAAGGGTTTTATATCATAATAATATACATTTTGTTAGATTACATGTTCAGACTTTCGTCCATTGACAAATATCTTCTACTGCTGTACCTTATGGTATTAGTCTTTAATTCTAGACTAAGGTGACTGTTCCAACTCTCATTGTCAGTTTAGTATCATTGGCTTGGTAAGCCTTTAATTTACCAACTACCTAATACATATAATAACTTGACTATTAGCTTAAATATTTTAAATATTTAATTTATTCTCAAATCCGGAAACCTAATTTGTTTATATATATATTTTTATATATCCAATAGTTCATATCATTATTATAATACTCACCTTTTCACTACATTATTATTAATCTTTATAATATTTATATATTATTTAATAACTGTATAATTTGCATGTATTATATATCTAACTAGTAATAACACTGAGCTAACATCGAACTCTAAATATTAATTTAATTTACTTTGGATTTTATATCACTTATATATATAATATATATTCATTCATACTAGGATTTGAACCCAGATCAGATCGTTAGAAGCAATCAGTTTTACCATTAAACTATATGAACATTTACAAGAGTAAGCGGATTTGAACCACTATTAATAGATTTGAAGTCAATTGTAATAACCAATTATACTATACTCTTATTAATTATATAATAATCACCTAATAAGATTTGAACTTATATAAATAGTTCCGTATACTATTATTTTACCAATTAAATTATAGGTGATATATAGTTAGTAAGATTTGAACTTACACAGATAATAATATCTATTAAATCCTAAATTTAATGTGTCTACCAATTTCACCATAACTATTTAGACCCGAGGGATATTTATATATATAAGCTATTTTTAGTATATATTTACCTAATTATATTAATAATTATATATATATTATATATCCTTTAATTTCATTTCAACCCGACTCGACCGTATGGGTTGAGCTGGGTATAATTTTATTATTATATATATAATATATTATTATTAATAATAGACTTTCCTTTATATATAAATATATACGGATACAGTAAGATTCGAACTTACGATATAGATAAACTATATATAACTACTCAAGAGTTACACTTTCAACCAGACTCAGTCATATATCCATAATATAAAAATACTAGATAATAGAATTGAACTATTATTATTCGATTACAAAACGAAGGTTTTACCAATTAAACTAATCTAGCTTATAAAAATCTTAATTTTAATATTCATATAAGAGATTATATAATATTATTAAAATATTAATGACAATTATTATTGTCTTTATAAAAAAATGATAATCAATTCATTCTTATTAATATTATTGATATAGTTTATATCATTAATTAATTATTATCTATAGGTAAAATTCATACTTGATAGGCTATCAGTATTTATTATAAAATTTTTATATACTTAGCTAATATCAATATTATAAAAAATATCGAAATACACCATTGGTATATTTATTAGGATCCTTTCGTACTACTAATATCTCCTTATATTAATAATATGGTTATAGTAGATAAAAACCATACTGTCTTAAACGTATTTAACCCAACTCATGTACCGCTTTAATTGACGAACAGTCAAACCCTTACAAACTGCTACACTTGTAGGATGCGATAAGTCGACATCGAGGTGCCAAACATTACTTACGATATGTACTCTTATGTAATATTAGCCTGTTCAAATTATTTTTCTTATTTAAAAGGGAATAAATTTCTTAATAAGAATTTAGACTATATATTTATATTTATATATTATTTATATATGTAAAACTAAAGCATAAAATGTATAAAAATTATCATTAAATGTATAAATGATTTTTTATTTCGAATTCAAATTTATTCATGATCGATTATTTATATAAATAATATATAAATATATAGAGTATCTGGAACGAATTTAATATTCGTTTAGTCTTTGAATATCATATTGATACTACATATTATTATTATAAATAATTTTATGTAATTAACTCTATTAAAAGGGACAACAAAATTTATCCCTAGCGTAACTTAACCGTTATCAATAAGTTATATCTATTAACATTATTTGTTCATTATATCATAGTTACCTATTTGTTATACTTGTAAGTAATACAATTATAGTGTAATTAAGCTATTATACTTAAATAATTAATTCAATTCAATTAAGATTATATCTTCATATTTATTAAAAATTGATTGGTTTTATATCCAATATAATTACACTTTAAATATTCTATTATTTAATGAATATTAAAATATTCATATATATTATAAATAAATTAAATTTATAAAATTTTATTTCGAACTCTTCAGATATTTTTGCTGAAGAAATCGCCCCAATTAAACTATCATATTGTAACTGTTTCCAAAATAAAGGATAAGTATATAAATATTAATAAAATAAAAATATAAATATATAATATTAATTTATAATATTATTATACAATTAACAACATATAGTAAAGATGCTAGGGTCTTCTTGTCTAGCTACAACCGTGATCGAATCTTCACGACCATTTCAATTTCACTGAGCCCCTATAGGATACAGTTATAGTATCATTAAACCATTCATGCAGGACCATAATTATTGGACACACGGTTAATCAAATTAATCATACTCAATATATTATTAAATAATGGGTGTATATTTTGGCTAATATTGAGGTTAGAAAGGATTTTGATCTGATACTTTCTTTCGAAAGCCGTTAGAATACATCTTAATATTAAATAAAAATATAAATTTAGTATTTAATACAACTACCGTATACTCGTTGCTCTTTTACAAATAAATAAATATTTATCTGATTTAGATACGCGATTATCCATTATATTTTCATATATCTTATATCTTGTTACCATACCTGAGTAATTAATTCAGCCACTAATCTTCTTTAAAAGATTGCTTGGTAATATAAGCTTTAGGACTTCCCCGTAATTTGATAGTTTACACCCACAATTTTATTAATTTCCTAAATTAATTAGCAGGAATTTCGCTACATTATAATCCTCAAAATAAGACTGCAATTTAACTACACTTTAAATATATGACAAATTATCATATTATTTTATATGTAATTATTGAGCAGGTATCATTCTATATACAATAATTTAAAATTTTAGCATAGAACTGTGTTTTAAGTAAACAGTTGTACTATTTAGTTTTTATCAAATTAACTCCGAAGAGTTAATTTGGTGTCCATAATCCAAAGATATTAGACCAATTTTTGCCGAGTTCATTCTATAGGGTTAACTCATTCACCTTAATATTCTCAAAAAGTATACCAGTGTCGGATTTCATTACAGTATAGAAAATATATAACTCTTCTAGTATTAAATTCACCCTAAGGGTAAATTTTTTAATTTATATATATTAAATTATCTATCATTAAAATAATTATATTTTTAATTTAAGAACTGTATTTATTATAAAACCTTATACTTTAGGTGATAAAGATTATTAATTAACTTTATTTTACGTTACTCATGTTAGCATTCTTTAATTAATTAAATAATTTCAAAAAATGAAAATGATAAATATAAATTATAATATTTATATAATATATTTTATTAATTATGCTGTTACCATATAATAATTTCACCCTATTAGGATGGAATTAATATATACAAAGTATAGGTTTATATATTGAGGTCCAATAAATTTTATTACATTATTTAATAATAATTAATTAATTAGTATGTTATTACACTATTTTTAAAGGATGATTACTATCAAACCCACCTACTAAATTGTTAAATTAAATAATATAATTCTTACCTATTATATAACCATAATAATGGATAATTAGGAACCTTAAATCTTTGTTTAGAGCTGTTTCTCTTTCGACTTATGACCTTATCACCCTAAGTCTAACTTATTATAAATAAAATAATATGCATTTTGAGATTATATACATTTGATAAAGATAACATCTCCCCAAATTCAAAATATACCCCTAAGGGTTTTTTATGTATAAAGTGCTATATCTCATATTATTAATTATAATAGCTATACGAATATATATTTCACAGCAAACCAGCTATATATGTGTATGATTTGTATTTCACAGCTTACCTAATATTATCTAATGGTATTGCAACACCAACTAGTTCAGTCATATAAATTCAGAAAAATTCATATACTTATATTAAGTATGACCACACATTTTCGGGTTATATATTAATAACTTAAATTTTTTACAAATTATTATAGATTAAAATTATAATCTTGCTATTAATATATACTCACTAACCCATATACAAAAGGTACATATTTTTAATATTTTATTTAATATTATTAATATTACTTTATAATATACTATTATATATCTTTCCCTCTCGGTACTTTAATTTAATTAAATTTTATTATATCTTTAGTAGTAGATCTACTATATTCATATATTATATATATAACATATTACTTATTAGATTATATTATCTTTCGTTCACCACTACTTAATAATATCATTGTTATTTATTATTTATATAATTACTAAGTTAATTCAGTTCATTATATTTTCATATTTTATAGTTTCCGTGTTTTCCCAAACAGGGAATACATAAAAAAACTATAAGTTTTTTATAGTTTCCTATATATAGTATTATTTATTATTAATAATAAACTTAAAAACTATTTTATTTAATTAATTATTGATACTCATAATATATTATTATTAATTCTTATTTATTATATAATTCATATCATATTTGAATATTAAAATTAAGATCTTTATAATTCTACTTATATATAATTTCACTATAAAAGGAAATAAATTTAAAAAATTTTAATTAAAATCAAATTTCCCCACCCAACCACATACCCCTACTTATAAAAATAAATTAAAAAAATCCGGAGGTCCGGGGTTTTTAAAATAAATTAAAATATGAAAATATTATATAAATAATATCACGTACTAATATATTAAAATATGAATAAATTAATTGTAACTAGGTAAAATAAATTAAAATAAGTAAAATAAATTAAAATATGAAAATATTATATAAATAATATCACGTACTAATATATTAAAATATGAATAAATTAATTGTAACTAGGTAAAATAAATTAAAATAAGTAAAATAAATTAAAATATGAAAATATTATATAAATAATATCACGTACTAATATATTAAAATATGAATAAATTAATTGTAACTAGGTAAAATAAATTAAAATAAGTAAAATAAATTAAAATATGAAAATATTATATAAATAATATCACGTACTAATATATTAAAATATGAATAAATTAATTGTAACTAGGTAAAATAAATTAAAATAAGTAAAATAAATTAAAATATGAAAATATTATATAAATAATATCACGTACTAATATATTAAAATATGAATAAATTAATTGTAACTAGGTAAAATAAATTAAAATAAGTAAAATAAATTAAAATATGAAAATATTATATAAATAATATCACGTACTAATATATTAAAATATGAATAAATTAATTGTAACTAGGTAAAATAAATTAAAATAAGTAAAATAAATTAAAATATGAAAATATTATATAAATAATATCACGTACTAATATATTAAAATATGAATAAATTAATTGTAACTAGGTAAAATAAATTAAAATAAGTAAAATAAATTAAAATATGAAAATATTATATAAATAATATCACGTACTAATATATTAAAATATGAATAAATTAATTGTAACTAGGTAAAATAAATTAAAATAAGTAAAATAAATTAAAATATGAAAATATTATATAAATAATATCACGTACTAATATATTAAAATATGAATAAATTAATTGTAACTAGGTAAAATAAATTAAAATAAGTAAAATAAATTAAAATATGAAAATATTATATAAATAATATCACGTACTAATATATTAAAATATGAATAAATTAATTGTAACTAGGTAAAATAAATTAAAATAAGTAAAATAAATTAAAATATGAAAATATTATATAAATAATATCACGTACTAATATATTAAAATATGAATAAATTAATTGTAACTAGGTAAAATAAATTAAAATAAGTAAAATAAATTAAAATATGAAAATATTATATAAATAATATCACGTACTAATATATTAAAATATGAATAAATTAATTGTAACTAGGTAAAATAAATTAAAATAAGTAAAATAAATTAAAATATGAAAATATTATATAAATAATATCACGTACTAATATATTAAA